TCTTTATCTTGATCTTTTAAGGCCTCTTGAATATTCTACTATTTACTTACTTCATTTTTTTATTGTGTATAATGTGATTTTACTGCTGTCTTCTTTATTATTATTGAATTTGGATTATTGATAGGAATTCTCTTGTTAGGACCCTATGAATCAATTAAAAAAACATGAGATTCATACTATAACCACGATGATTTTTAAAAACCTTTAATCGAAGTCCAAAAATTCCCTGAGTAAGAACTGCTGGATCATCACTTATTCAATGAATATAATGAAAAAAAAATTCAAGGAAACGTTTGTCCTTTGATCAAAATAAAGATAAGCTCCGGAAGCTTGAAAGAATGAAAATTATTCCATTTATTAACTCTTTGAAAAGTTTTTTAAGTCCGGTTGCGAGGTCTAAATATTTAGTATGAATCATAGTTCTAATATTTTTAGAATCCATTTTCTATATTCCGTGCTCCAGATACTAGAATAAATATCTGACGGGATAAAACCATCTCTATCAAGATGACAGATCCATTTTTTATTCTGTACTTTCAATAGGATCAATTAAAACAAGCCACACACTCATATTCCGGAAATACAGAAACAAAGAAATTCCACGATCAAACTACCAAATCAAACTGGAATAGGCTAACAAATAATAAGAAACCTAAATGCTTAACTTTCCTTTCTATTGAAAAACAAATTATTCGATTCTTGTGAATCTAATTCATAGAAATTCCGTCCAGTAAAATGGACGAATTATAAATCTCCAAAATAATAGATAGAAATATCGCAAATAGAGCCATTGCAACACCCATCAAAGGAGTAGTTCCCCACCCCGGAGCTACTTTACCATATTCTGAATTTAATGGTTTCAATAAATCCCCTACAACAGTTCGTCTTGGACCAGATCTAGAATTATCCTCAACGGTTTGCGTAGCCATAAATATTCTTTTTTATTCATTTAGATCTGTTGACTTTGTATACCATTCCGCTGTAAATATAAGGATCTTATCCTATAGATCTATTGTGATCTTGAACCTTTAGAATTATAATAATGGAAACAGCAACCCTAATTGCCATCTCTATTTCTGGTTTACTTGTAAGTTTTACTGGGTATGCCTTATATACCGCCTTTGGGCAACCCTCGCAACAACTAAGAGATCCGTTTGAAGAACATGGGGACTAGTTGAAGTAATGAGCCCCCAATATGGAGGGCTCATTACTTCAATTAAGAGAATATAATAAAAAATTATTTAACCTTTTTTCGTCGGAACTTTAGGGGGTTCTCTAAAAAAGATAGCGAAAAAAATAATTCCTAAAGTCGAAACTAAGAGGAATGTATAAACCAATGCTTCCATAAATTTGATCGTGGTTTACAATTATAGCTTTCATACCTGTTTATTGGGGCTCATTTCCCAACAAAAAAAATAATAAAAAGAGTAAATGCAATGATTGAAATAAAGATTTATCTAGTTCTCTATGTGAAATTCAAAATCATAAAAAAAAAAATAGAAAAAGAACAAAAGAATGTTAAACTACCTGTCTTTTTGTAGTTGGATCTCCAAGTTTTTGGAATGCTCCAAATTCTACCTGAGCATCTAAATCTGGGTCGATACCAGCAAAAACATCTCTGAACAAAGTTCTAGCACCATGCCAAATGTGCCCGAAAAAGAATAGCAGAGCAAATGAAGCATGTCCAAAAGTAAACCAACCCCTCGGACTGCTACGAAAAACACCATCTGATTTCAAAGTAGCACGATCTAATTCAAAAATTTCACCCAATTGAGCACGTCTAGCATATTTTTTCACAGTAGCGGGATCGCTATAACTGACTCCATTAAGCTCGCCACCATAGAACTCAACAGTTACACCTACTTGTTCGACACTATATTTCGATTCTGCCCTTCGAAAAGGAACATCGGCCCTAACAATTCCGTCCCCGTCTACCAAAACAACAGGAAATGTTTCAAAAAAGGTAGGCATACGACGTACAAAAAGCTCACGCCCCTCTTTATCTCGAAAAACCGGATGTCCTAACCAACCGACGGCTATTCCATCTCCATTGTCCATTGAACCTGCTCTAAATAACCCCCCTTTTGCTGGATTATTTCCGATGTAATCATAAAAAGCTAATTTTTCAGGAATTTTAGACCAAGTTTCTGATAAACTTTGATTTTCGGCTAGTCCAGCACCAACTCTTCGATATATTTCTTGCTGGAAGTATCCCTGATCCCATTGATAACGAGTAGGACCAAATAATTCAATGGGGGTTGTTGCTGAACCATACCACATAGTTCCAGCAACGACAAAAGCTGCAAAAAAGACAGCAGCAATACTGCTGGAAAGGACAGTTTCAATATTTCCCATACGTAATCCTTTATATAGACGTTGGGGTGGACGCACACTAAGATGGAAAAGGCCCGCTAATATGCCCAACGTTCCTGCTGCAATATGATGAGAAGCTATCCCCCCCGGAACAAAAGGATCAAAACCTTCCACGCCCCACGCGGGATTTACAGATTGTATCCTTCCAGTTAGTCCATAAGGATCGGACACCCATATTCCAGGACCATACAATCCTGTTACATGAAATGCGCCAAAACCAAAACAAGCCACCCCTGCAAGAAATAAATGAATTCCAAAAATTTTGGGCAAATCCAAAGAAGGTTTTCCAGTACGTTCATCACAAAAGATTTCTAGGTCCCAATAAACCCAATGCCAAATAGCCGCTAAAAAGCACAAGCCCGAAAACACAATATGTGCTCCGGCCACACCTTCGTAACTCCAAATACCCGGATTCGTTATAGTCCCTCCTGTGATATTCCAACCGCCCCACGAATTGGTTATTCCTAAACGAGTCATAAAAGGTATAACGAACATACCCTGTCTCCACATTGGGTCAAGAACAGGGTCAGAGGGATCAAAAACTGCTAATTCATATAGAGCCATCGAACCGGCCCAACCAGCAACCAGAGCTGTGTGCATTATATGAACAGAAAGCAAACGGCCTGGATCATTTAATACAACAGTATGAACACGATACCAAGGTAAACCCATGAAAATACCCCTTATATCAACAAAAAATAGACACTATGTAACTTTATTGCACTAGAAAAATTTATATTATGGACTCTAGCCTTTCATTAGATTTTCTCGTAAAATGGAAGAATCATATTTGTAGAAATAAAAAGAAACAGATTTATTCTATACCCGATAAGTAACAATACGCAATGGTGGCGAGACGAGAGGGGTTGACAATTTTATCTATGAATATTTAAATAAGTAAATGAAGACATATTCGCTTATCACCCCAATGACCCATTCGTAACAACTTTACTTTATTTAGTATTCCTTTTATTATCTTTAGTATTCCTTAAAAAAAAAATACAACAATATAAAAAAAGTAAATCATTTTTAACACGATAAGCTAATTCTTACGTTTCCACACTAAAGTTAGATATATGATTTTATTATTTCTCCATTTTATGCCCATTGGTGTTCCAAAAGTACCCTTTCGAAGCCCTGGGGAAGAAGATGCATCTTGGGTTGATATATAGTGCGACTTGTCAGATATAGTAGGTCATATGGGATTTACCCGTTTTCTCCCCCGATCGAGATATCCTCTCTTTCACCCCTAAAAGAAGAATGATTGAATCATAAAAAATTTGGAGCGTGAAGTGTAATGAAGTACAATTCTATCGATTTTTTGATTTTTAGAGGGGGTATCCAGATTATTACTCGAAATTATGAATAATTTATGGTTGGCTTGATTGAACCAATAAAATAAAGTACCCAGGCTCTGTTTAGAAAAAACCAATTGGTAATATATCTACGATCACCACTTCTATCATATCCGTATATTTTACAGAAAACATTAAATAAGAAATTCAGAAAAGAAAGAAGTTATAACAAAAATACATAGTATTGTAATATTTGTCCTATATGTGCAAATCCAAATCGGGCAGATCTTTACTCAGAGTAGAAAAGAAACCTAAAAGAATTGAAAAAGTCCATTCAGAAACAAGAAAATTACATTGTGATTGGGCTTCGATCTCAATGAAAGCAATACATCAATGAGAAGATAGTTCAATAAATTGAGTATATTATTATTTTTCTTTAAAAGTTCCATTATGAAAAGAGAAAGAGGTTTAAAATCGACACATTGATTCCTTTTTTGCTTATATGATTTTTGGTGAACTGTATGCATTAAAAGGTGCATGTACGGCTCTTAAGGAAAAAAATTTAATCCTAATCAATCGACTTTATCGAGAAAGATTACTTTTTTTAGGTCAAGAGGTTGATAGTGAAATATCGAATCAACTTCTTAGTCTTATGGTATATCTTAGTATAGAGGAAGAGAATAAAGATTTGTATCTGTTTATAAATTCTCCGGGGGGGTGGGTAATACCCGGAATAGCTATTTATGATACTATGCAATTTGTACAACCAGATGTACAGACAGTATGTATGGGATTAGCCGCTTCAATGGGATCCTTTCTTTTGGCAGGAGGAGAAATTACCAAACGTTTAGCATTCCCTCACGCTTGGCGCCAATGATTCTTTTATTTGAGAATATATATAAAGACTATACCTTCGCCATAAAAACATTTTATAAGTAATAATAGCATGGTATTTTGAATTCCATATGCAAATTTTTGTTTTTTAAATCATTCGATTATATATAGAAAGAGTAGTATGAAAAAGAGGGTATTTACAATTTTATCTGATCTAGCAGGAACCTAGTTTAATTTTAGTGTCACAGACTTTTTTGTTTTTTTTTTTCATACCAGAAAAATTTTAACAATTTTTATTTTAATTAGAAGAAAACATAACATATGAAAACAAAAAAGAAACTTTCGGATTGTTGAATAACAAAATGATATAAAAAACAACGGAACCATCGTAGTATTTTTAAATAGATTCAAAAAAGAAAAAAGAAAGTTGGTTATTGTATTGTTTATTATTTAAGTATCTGGATCCAAAAGACCCGGTAGATTTTGTACTTCTTTTTTCTTTGATGAAAAAATAAAAAAATTCATCGAAGAAAATACTCTATCCATAGTAGAGGAAAAAAATGAATTGCATGGATGGAAAAGCCGTATGCATCAATACGCAGAAAATGCTTGTACGGTTATTGAATATTATTTTTGCTCATTTATTTCTTTTCTTATTTGTATTTATCCCTTTTACCTTTATTTGGGAATAAGGACAATCTTTACCAATATAGGAGAAATCATTATCAAAATATTTATCAAGATAAGGGAAATACTTATTGAGTTATAAAATCAGGGTAATGATCCACCAACCCGCTAGTTCTTTTTATGAGGCACAAACGGGAGAATTTATCCTGGAAGCGGAAGAGCTACTGAAAATACGTGAAACTATCACAAGGGTTTATGTACAAAGAACGGGCAAACCTTTATGGGTTATATCCGAAGACATGGAAAGGGATGTTTTTATGTCAGCAGCAGAAGCCCAAGCTCACGGAATTGTAGATCTTGTAGCCGTTGAATAAAAAACCGGTGGCAAGGATTATTCTAAAAAAGATAGGATTTGAAATATCATTTTTTAATCTTCTTACTTTCATTTTAATATAATATCTCTATTAGTTAATCTATTAATAGAATATAAGTAATATAGAATCTAAGTAATTCACGGTTAGGATAGATCTAAACCTGCTCATTATATATATATATTACGACTTACCATGCCAACTATGAAACAACTTATTAGAAACACAAGACAGCCAATCCGAAACGTCACAAAATCCCCAGCTCTTCGGGGATGCCCTCAGCGCCGAGGAACGTGTACCAGGGTGTATGTGCGACTCGTTCAGATCATATACTAAGAAGAAAAAACCTATTTCATTTTTTCAGTATTGTTGATCGGTTAAGATAGTGTGAATGTAATTTTCTCATTCAGACTATCTTAACTTATATATATACATTTTTTACATTCTTATATCTTGTATCAAATTTATGGTTTCGATTGGTGCAAACCCAATAGTCTTAATTTACAATTTAAGATGAGAAGGACTTTCCCATCGGTAACAAAACAAATATAAAGTTACCCGTTAAGCGGAGAAAATACTATTTCAATTAAAGATAAAGTATGTCCTTAATGAATTAATTTTTATGGATTTTGTAAGAACGGAATAAGAGGGTCAGCTACCCAGCAAATTTTCATAATTAAATACCGTTACTGTATAACTAGATTTCGTTGTGAAAAAATCTACTTACTAAATATTGGATGGGTAGAGCCAAAGAGTGTGAACTGTACAAGTTAACAATAACATAAATTAAATGAATATAAAAAGAAAAAAGGCTCCGGTGTATAGAGAGGACCTGCCCGTTTCTAAAAAAATCATAGAAACGATGGAACCCACCATTTTTTTATATATGTTCTATTTCATTTACTATTCCTATGTTTTTTGATATCTAGTATCAATACAATTTATTATTTTGAGGTTCAATATTTAGAAAAAAAAAAATATATAAAAAAATCGTGGTTGGGGAGGTTATAGTAGCAAGAGCCATTGGAATTTTTTTTTATACATTGGAAGAATCCATTTTTGTTATTAATAGACTAGGAAGAAGAAAAGAATAACTGAAAAATCAAATAGTTATTCATCAAAGTTTCAATTATTCAATGACCAGAATTAAACGAGGATATATAGCTCGGAAACGGAGGACAAAAATTCGTTTATTTACATCAAGTTTTCGCGGAGCTCATTCAAGACTTACTCGAACTATTACTCAACAGAAAATTAAAGCTTTGGTTTCAGCTCATCGGGATAGAGATAGGAAAAAAAGAGATTTTCGGGGTTTATGGATTAGTCGAATAAATGCAGTAATTCGCGGGAATCCGAAAGTATATTATATTTATAGTAATTTAATATATAGTCTATACACGAGGCAATTGCTTCTTAATCGTAAAATAGTTGCACAAATAGCTATATTAAAAGAGAATTGTCTTTTTATGATTGCCAATGAGATCATAAAAACTAAAAATCCCCTTAGACTTGACTCCGGGAAGGTATAGAATAGAAATTTTTTAATTTTAATAGCTTTATCATATGAATTTTTATCATATGATAAAGCTATCAAAATAAACAACCACGCTTAATAAAAAAAAATTATTCTTTGTTACCGATTATCTTTTTTCTTACAACATAAAAAAAACCAAATTGAATTGTCGTAATTTTCGAACAAAACATCAATCCATGTTTAATTCAAATCTAAATTCAAAATTTGATTTCGAATTATTAATTTCTATATTTTTTTTTTCTTAAAGTAGTAGTTCTAGCGGTCGACTCGCTTTTTTCAAATTGTTTTTCATTATTAAGAAAAGGTAACGAAGATAAAATACGAGCTTGTTTTATAGCAATTGTTATTAATCGTTGTTGTTTTAAGGTCAATCTATTTACGCGTCTGGATAAGATTTTTCCTTGTTCACTAATAAATCGACTAATTAAACCCATGTTTTTATAATCAATTCGGTCCCCCGATTGGATCGGGGGCAAACGCCTACGAAAAGATCGCTTGGATTTAATAAAGAGTCGCTTAGATTTTTCCATGGTTTATTTATCCCTATTCCAAAAATCACATTTATTACAAGAAATACAATAAAGGATTTGTTTGTTTTTTTATTCTTACTTTTTTAATATATATTGTTATATAATGATATTTGTATATAATTCAACTGTAAATTATAGAATACAGATAGATCTATCTATATAGATAGGAAAAATAGATCATTTTACATGTTAAGTTCTTTGGTTCGAAGGGTAACACACAAGTGATCCATTTTCTCTATTTCTTTATTTCTGCGTGAATTATATGTTTGCAACAACGGGGACAGAATTTTCTCAATTCTAATCGACTAGGCGTATTGTGTCGATTCTTTTTAGTGATATATCTAGAAATACCCATTGATTCCTTATTAACACTCTTTTTATCACAACCGGTACATTCCAAAATAACAATTACTCGGATATCTTTACCTTTGGCCATGAACCTCCCTTGGGTTTTTAATTCACTTAACTCTTTTCTTTTCGGATTCGAATCTAAGAAAAAACGAAAATAGAAATTAATAATTCGAAATCAAATTTTGAAAGATTTCCTTCCGATTAAGATTAATATAGTACAAAAATAATACAATGATCTCGAACTATATTTCGTTTCGAATTGCAATTGTATTGCAATATAGTATTTTAGTTTTTTTAATTAAGTATTTTTTATGATATTGTTGCCCCCACTCTATCCATTCCATTTAAATTTCTGCTTTCACTCTATTATTAATAGAAATGGAATTGAATTATTAATTCAATTCCATTGAAGCCTGGACGAGATCCCGAGTTTAACTCCGAATTTCAATGAGGCCAAATTAACCCTTATTCTTTATCTTTCGTAACTTATTCTATTCCAATTCTAAAAAAAAAGAAGAAATAAAAGACGAAATAAAGAAGAGGAGATTAATTACATATATTTAATACTTAATTGGATCTAGAATCTTCTTCACCCCTTCCCGTGTCAATAACTAGAATGAAAAAAAGGGGAATATCAACGCATCTGGAAAAAAACGATTGATCTCTATCAAGAGACCCGCCAAAGCCCCGAACCATAGAGTACTTACTACTGGTGCCACGGAAAGATATGTTTTTAGATCTCGCATTTCAAATCCTCCTTTATTAAGTATTTTTTCTATATCCTTTTTAAGTATTTTTTCTATATATAATTTATTTGAATTTAATATTCTTTTTTCTTATTCTAAAGAATATTAGTTATATTTCTTTAGAATCTTTTTTTTTCTTTTTCATATTCTATTGTATACTATGTATATTATAGTATAGGAAACTGAAAAAAATGGCAGAAAAAGAGATAGATATATATTATATCTATATATCAACAGAGAAAAATGTGGAAAACAAGACAAAGATTCTTTACAATAACACTAGAAACAAACGGAAAAGGGATGTAGCGCAGCTTGGTAGCGCGTTTGTTTTGGGTACAAAATGTCACGGGTTCAAATCCTGTCATCCCTATCCCTAACTATTACTTATCATATGATATTCCGTATTATATCATATTCCGTATTATATATTGATTATATGAGATGAACAATAAAACGGGACCAATTCAAGACGAATTCCAATTGGACATACATACCGAATATCTATATGTATATATATTGATATAGTATATACATCCAAAATGGATTTGGATCATATAAAATAATTTATGAAAACAAAGCGCTCTTAGTTCAGTTCGGTAGAACGCGGGTCTCCAAAACCCGATGTCGTAGGTTCAAATCCTACAGAGCGTGATGGTTCAAATCCTACAGAACGCGATTCTAGTATTGTTCGAATAATAATTACACTGAAATAATGGAACATTAAAAAAAAACTCTTCATTTTATCCTTGTAGATTAGGATTAAAACAAAATAAATAGGGAATCCGCAAAAAAAAAAAAAGAGACATTAATTAATCAAAGATCCAACTGATCACCTCGTCGGTATTGTAAATATGCAGTTACAAATAATCCAGCCAAAGTAATGGGAATTAAACCTAACACGATTCCAAATAGAAAAACTTCAATCATTTTTATTTGTTCGAAAGGTAAAAAGAAAGGTAATATCTAGCCTTAAGCATTAATCTGTATTGATCATGAATCTCAACGACCGAGAATTGTAAATTGACACAGTAAGGAACTATAGAATGTCTTATCTCAAAATTGACTATTCCTCTCAAAATTACAAATCAAATAAGTCGTATTTTACTCAGACCAATAAATAGAGATGAGGTTATAATTAAAACCGCTAGTAAAAAACCGAAATAACTAGTTATAGTGAGCATATAGAAGCTAAATGAAATATGTTCTTTTTATACATATGTTTATAAAGCACTTCCCTAAATTTCCATTTTTGAGAGAAAAAAGAAGATAAGAAAAAATACTACTTGAAAGATACAATTGAAAATTGGAGATTCATCAATAAATTATTACAGACGAATAA